TCCCTCGATTCGATCTGGAATTTGAATTAATCTATAACTGTTTAGTCGAAATACCAATGAATTTTGATTGAACCCCCCAATTTTTTGCTGTGGGTCATTCTTGTTTCAAGATTCATTGAGTGGAATCCTTTTTTCACTTACTTAAATGAAATTTCGATATGTTAGAGATATATTATGCTCTTATTACAAACTTATCGTTTTTATCTTGTCTCAGATTTTCTCTAAAAAAAAGAGAAAAAAGAATTTAAAAATTTTTAGTTCTAATTTATATAGAATTTTTATTAAGATTCAATTAAGATACTATTAAGAATATTAAGAATTATATATGTATGTTATATATTTTATGATCATATAATAAAATAGAAAGGTATTGGTTTATTCTTTTCATTAAGATCCAATCCAGTTAGAGGATTATTGTTTCTATTGATTAGATACGGAAACAGAATAATCGCCCTATTCTATTTTTTATCCTTGTTCTAGACTTAATGGATTTGATTCAATGCATTGAATTGAGAGAAACCCTTACATATTACAACCCCTAGGGTTCTATCCCCAATTTACGGGTTTTGAGTCTGTACTACCTCGACCTGCAACCCATCCCCCAAAAAAGAAGCGGGTTATGAAATTAGAGCTCGAAGTCTTAAAAGAAGAATCTATAATATCGATCTTTAGTACTTGAAATGGGTCCAAAAAGGAGGGAAATACTTATTAATGAAAAAAGTTAAAGTCAGACCAACCACTGGGTTAGCCTTCATGTAAAAAAAGATTTATTTTGAACGAACCCTACACAACGAAGTATATCACAACGGGAAAGTAAGTCGAATCCTAAATAATTTACAGAATAAACTTCTAATTGAATCGTACATTATCAAATCAAATGATTCGACAGACCAAATCCCCAAACAACTCATAGAAATAGAAAGGGCTGCAAACACTAATAGAGTTAGGAGCCATTCATTATCTCTGAAACAACGAATTGGGTTCTGCTCCCGAAAAAAGATGAGTTGGGGGCTTCTTAACTCGTCCAAGTGCAAACAGACCCCAATCTTCTTGCATAAAGTCAGCATCGGTAGAATTATAATGGTGAGCAATTGGGTTGGGGTATATTAAGATCTATAAAAATAGATTTTGTACAAAAAAAAGAAAAGGAATATCACAAACTCTTTGAGTTTGGATAGGAAAACAATACAATTCGTGTGTAATTCACCCACTAAAGAAGAAAAGACGGGTTTTTTAAACCGAGATCGAAAAAATACCAATTGGGCCCATCGAAATGAGTTTTTTCCATTTCATGCTCACCCACGGGGATCGCTCAGAGCATGTGATAATTATTCTATTTCGATGGACCAAACAACTGTCCGACTACAACCAACAAACAAGAATGAGGAAATGAAAACTATACAAGTTTTTAGGGCTATACGGACTCGAACCGTAGACCTTCTCGGTAAAACAGATCAAACTTATTATTATCGAAATGATTCAAACTGTTCCAAAGACCCAACATGCATTTTTTTCTTTTGCATTGGGCTCTTTCATCAACTGATATAAATATCAGAAAGTCCGCCATACTTTTTCTTAACAGAAAGATAACGAGATGGCTCCACGTGCTCTGAGTCATTATTTAGATTATGATCCAGGAGCAATACCAAAGTGTTTCAAAGAAGAGTTACCTTGACGTAGGTCTGCCTCTGGCCTAGATCAACCTAAGTTAAATGGAGTCTCTATCGCTCTGCTCAAAGAGTCAAATATGAAACTTCATACACCTTAAAGTTCATAGTACGAAAAGATTTTTGTTTGAGGTCCTTATACTCATTATGCCTAGCATTGAATGGGCTGTGTATTCACCTTATCAATTATCGAATCAATGATGGGTTCTATTTGGAGCCTAAATTGGCACCCAAAGCGGACCGAATATTTGTCAGGCTATTGTTCCCTCGAATATATAGAGTAAGACATCGATTTATCAATAAGATCAATTTTGTTGATTGCATGATGGACTCCCCTGAAAAACATTGGCGCGCGTGTAAACGAGTTGCTCTACCAACTGAGCTATAGCCCTTGTGATAGATAGTTTATCATGGAAATAATTTCTTGTCAAGATGAATCTTCTATGATCCAACATGATAGCTTCTGATCTGTTTCCTGCCAAGAATTGGTATTGCTTAGAAATAAGATTGCATCTATAATTCATCGATATGACAAACCCCTTTCTTTCTCTTTGTGATGATAAATGACCTACTTAACCCAGTGGTTAGAGTATTGCTTTCATACGGCGGGAGTCATTGGTTCAAATCCAATAGTAGGTAGAACTTATTAGATACCGGAGTAATTGGTATCTAATAAGTTTTTCTACCCACCCCCCCTTTTTTTTAGTTGCATCAGAAATGCTATTACAGTTGATTTTACTCAATCCGCAAAACCAAAATATGGTGTATAAACAGAACTTACTTTTTATTGGGGCACACCAATTAGTTATGAAATTACATTGATAGCCTCGACT